CGAGAAATTGGTTAATCGGTAAAGATACATGGATTTGGTGTCCGGCCCAAGAGAGAGACCCGAGTCCTAATAATCCCGCTAAGTGGTGATTCAACATGGATTCTACATCTTGAAACCAGGCCAATTTTGGGGCAGCTTTGTGATAATGGAACCAACCGGCAAAAAGCATTAATGATGCAAAAACCAATGCACCAATTGCAGTACAATAGAGTTGCAATTCACTAGTTATTCCGGATGCTCGCCAAATCTGAAAAAAACCGGAGGTTATTTGTATTCCTCGGAAACCCCCGCCAACATCACCATTCAATATTTCTTGACCCACTATTGGCCAAACTACTTGGGCACTAGGTGCAATGTGAGTAGGATCGCTTAGCCATGCTTCATAATTAGAAAAACGAGCACCGTGGAAGTACATCCCACTCAGCCAAAGAAAGATAATGGAGAGTTGACCGAAATGGGCACTAAAGACTTTTCGAGAGATTTCTTCCAAATCACTAGTATGACTATCAAAATCGTGAGCATCAGCATGTAGGTTCCAGATCCACGTAGTAGTATCAGGACCCTTAGCTATGGTTCTTGAGAAATGACCCGGTCTGGCCCATTCCTCGAAAGACGTTTTTACGGGATCCCTATCCACTACAATTTTCACTTCTGGTTCCGGCGAACGAATAATCATTGAGTCCTCCTCTTTCCGGACAACACATACAAAGAGACCCGCCAATAGTCAAGTTTTTAGTGAACCTCTGAAAGATAGATATTTATGATCAGTTCCCTTCTTTCCTATCTCCCATTTATGTTTTTTTAGTTATTCACTAGAGCAATTATCATATTGAAGTCGATTTGGGGCAAGTGTTCGGATCTATTATGACATAGCGATTGGGCGCCCAGCGGACCCCTTAAAATATTGGAAACCTTTTCATGGCGTAACGAAAAAACAATTTTCTTGTGGAACTTAATCTAATGTATTCACAAAAGTATTGTTATTGTATAAAGTATTGTATCACAAAAGTCTTGTTATTGTATAAAGTATTGTATCACAAAAGTCTTGTTATTGTATAAATAACTATATGAATCCATTTCCATGCAACAGAATCTCTTATTAATCTATTAGAAATTACAAGATCATTGTTCATTAATAATTAATAGGATATATCCATTAGGATACATCAGATATTCATATTTAGCCATTACCTTAAAAATAAGGTATCTTTTATTAGTTATATTAATTCTCTATTGTGTTCCTACCATTTATTCTTATGAAATACTCTACAAATACAAAATAGAATGATTTTAGAAAAGGATATAATGAAATTCCTTGATTGGATCCTCCCAGAGAATGATCCATTTTATTTAATTGATGTACCCAACAACCAAATTAAAAAGAAAAGTGGTCTTATTCAAACCGCCTTGTGATCTTCAACCAATTATGTGCTTCTATATAATTACCTGGAGTAAGCGCTATAGCTTGTTTCCAATACTCCGCAGCTTGATCGGACCAAGCCTCCGCAATTTCAGAATCCCCCTGTCGAATGGCCTGTTCTCCCCGGTCGGAATAGGTAACGAAATTCCTTTCCTAAGAACCGTACTTGAGAGTTTCCTATCTCATACGGCTCCGCAATTAATTCTTTTGGCGTCCCATCTTAATCCATCTTATCTAACTGAATTCTATTTTTCAGAAATATATTTCCTATTTTCTTGGGTTAACCAGAAGAAGTTAATTACATAAGTTTCAAACTCTAATTTTGATCCATAAATTAGTTTTATCTTTTTTCCCACCTTCACTTCATAAGAATAAAATATGGGTATCTTCCCATATAATTATTATTATAATTTTATGAAAGGTAACTATCTCAGTTTCATAGATGAAATGAAATTCATATAGAATTTTTGAAAAAGACTTTCTTACATAATAAAGAAAACTTACTATCTTTGGGATTTGATGCTACACCGCTGCTCAATACCTTAGTGGATCAATTCTATTACATAAGTTGATTCCTAACTCCCATATTATGAGATAAGTAAGCAGTTCTTATTGTGTCGATCCAAAACTAATTGATCTTTACGGTGCTTTCTCTATCAATTGGATCCTTTATCCATAGAATAGAAATAGATAGGCCGTACCCATTTTTTCTTGGGTTCCTGCAAAGTCTTTTTCCTTGCTACAGCTTCTAAAAATCGTTGCTTTGGACGATGCATATGTAGAAAGCCCTTTTTCTAGTATTTACTAGAAAATTTGATCTTTTTTCCTTATTTCTATAGTGGAGATAGTCGCACGTAATGACAGATCACGGCCATATTATTAAAAGCTTGTGGTAAGAACGGATTTCGTTCTAGTGCCCGAAAATAATATTCCAAAGCCTTCGTATGTTCCCCGTTGCTTGTGTGTATAAGTCCTATATTATAGAGTATATAACTTCGGTCATAGGGATCAATTTCTGGTCGCATAGCTTCATAATAATTCTGTAAAGCTTCCGCATAATTTCCTTCGGATTGAGCCGACATCCGTTACGGTCGTTTATTCTATTCAAAAAATCTCCGTTCCAGAACCGTACGTGAGATTTTCATCTCATACGGCTCCTCCTCTCTGTGCATATTACTTTAAGGCGAATAATCTATAGAAGCGAAATTCCTATATTTTCATTATGAACTGACAGGGGCTAGTATTTTTACAAGAAATTTCTAGCCAGCCTTCCTGCAAGAGCTTTTGTTTTTTCTTAACACCAATCATATGAGTGCCAGATAGAAATGGTAACTCCAACAATTTCTTTGTCCTCAACGTCCCTTATTTTCAGGAATTAGGCACTTCAACGATCTTCGATGGTTATACGGGTATCCAAAGTACGAACGAGATGGATGCTTGTTGTCCTAACCATTCTTATTAGTCCCGATACCGGTGAGGAAAAGGGATAGTTTATAACAAAGTTTTAATATTGTTGATTCCTGGGCGTAGTGCTTCTTCCCCTATGCTACCTATGGATACTAGTATAGTAAGTAAGAATGACCTCCAATACAGAACCCATAGGTGTAACCTTTTGCTCAATACTTAAATCAACAATTGAAGCATCTGAGGCTGCATCAATCGAGGATACACGACAGAAGGAGTTGTTCCATCTCCAAACTTCACCTTCATCAAGCGTAGTTTTATTTCAATAATTTTGTCTTTCTATCTTGAATCATGGTTCTTTATCGTAAGACTTTTGAGTAAAAAAAAAAAAAAAAGAATCAAATCGCACCATCTCTGTAATAGGTAAATGCCTCCTTTTCCCCTGAAGTTGTCGGAATTATTTGTAATAAGATATTGGCTACAATTGAGAAGGTCTTATCAATAAAATTTCCATTTATACGAGATCTAGGCATAATTAGCAATCCATTTTGAATTCTTCTCATTTCCCTCGGGGAAAATGATCTCACAAATAAAGGAATTATACAGTACGAAATAACATAAAAACAGACTTATTCTAAAAAAATATGGACTTTCTTTCTCTACTCAAATTGTTTCTTTTTGAAGAGTAAGACGTAATAAATATTTTTATCGGATTCGATTTTATCCTATTTTAGTTTTTACCCTAATTAAGTAGTATACCAATGAACAGAAATAGTACTATTTCATATAAGTTAAAGAATCAAGAACTTGATTTTCCTACGGATTCTGATAATTAGAGATATTTTGATTTCATCATTATAAAAAAAGAAATATTTTTCTTTTTTGAAAATGGAAGTTTTTTATTTTTGTTTTTTTCTATTAGAACTGATTGGCTATACTTGTACTGCAATAATATGAACAACTCGCTATTCAGTTGGTTTCTGATCAATAATAAGATTATGCCGGAAAGATGGCCGAGCGGTTCAAGGCGTAGCATTGGAACTGCTATGTAGGCTTTTGTTTACCGAGGGTTCGAATCCCTCTCTTTCCGTTTCTGTAACTTCACTAATTCGTCAACGTTACCGGCCACAATGTATCAAATCAAATAACAATCCATAACATTATTTCTATTCCAACAGTAAGACCCCTTTTTTTCCTAGGTATTCCACATTAGGGATGTGGTACGCAAAACCGCTGTAATACATAAAAGGGGAAAAGTTATCCGAACGTCGTTTTCGTTAGGCTCAAGTCTGACGGGAATAATATTCTACGACTAACAACTCATTAATTTTCAAACCGACCGATTTACTATCTATTATTTGATTTACGAACCCTTTATATTGGGATGAGTCCACAGTCAAATGTTGTGGCAATTCCTCGCGGGAGGATGAGTCAATATAATTTTGAACCAGAGCTTTCGATCTTTGGTTATCTTTTGTAGTAATAATATCTCGGGGTTTGCAACGATAACTTGGTATATTTACTATACGACCATTAACTAAAATATGTCTATGATTAACTAATTGCCTGGCTCCAGGAATGGTCGAAGCCATACCCAATCGAAAAATAATGTTATCCAAACGCATCTCGAGTAATTGTAGTAAGACCTGACCCGTGGACCCTTTTGCTTTTCCAGCGATATGCACATATCTAAGTAATTGTCGCTCTGTCAGACCATAATGAAAACGCAATTTCTGTTTTTCTTCTAAACGAATACGATATTGTGATCTTTTCCCAGAACGCAATTGGTTTTTAGGATCATTTCCGGATCTAGGTCTTTTACTAGTGAGTCCCGGTAAAGCTCCCAGACGGCGTATTTTTTTGAAACGAGGTCCTCGGTAACGAGACATAAAGACTCCTTTATTTTATTGAAATGCAAATTTCAATATTTAAATAATAAATCGAAATTAAAACTGAACTAAATAAAAGAATAAACAAAATGAAATCCACTGAAATACTATAAAGTAGAACAAAAAAAAAGTAGAACAAAAAAGTAAAAGTGGAACGTTGTTCCTAAATGAAAAGAATTGTATCAATATATTGTATCCATATTCAGATAGATTATATATAAGAAGTTAAGGCTACGTTTTATGGGTTGTTCCATAGATACCTAATTTATCCAATCCCCCTTTTTTTTTTTCATACTTGAAAGTTATTGTGGCATAAAAGACGAGTAACTTTATATTTGAAGAAAACGGGATATTATTTTCAATATTTCGATAGATTATCTATCAATTATGGAAAAAATCGAATAAAAAACAAATAGAAAAAGAAAGCCGGCTATCGGAATCGAACCGATGACCATCGCATTACAAATGCGATGCTCTAACCTCTGAGCTAAGCGGGCTGACATAAAATGAACAGAAATAATGCATAGGAACTTAATAAACCCCAAGGATCTTAGTTACTATATATTATATTTTTTGTTATTTTTGTTATTAAGATTATATTATTATATAGCAATTATTATTAATTAATATATTTTCACAATTACTTTTTAATAGATTTACATTTTTTTATATGTTATTTTATTATATGTCATTATATTCCAATCCTAGAATATATCATTCTATATAAGAATAAGAAATAATAAGAATATATTCTAAATAATAGAATAAGAATGAATATATAATGGATCATATATATAATATAAAATTTATTTCTATTTTAGATTTTTTTATATTCTATTTCTTTACTTTAAAATTAAAGAATAAATCTATATTTAATTCCTATTAATTTCATTTTCTATTTTTTTTTTCATTAGTGAAATTCCAAAAAGGAACGCAAAATAATAAAAATCGAAAAAAAGAGTAGAATAGTAGAATAAAGATGGAATCCAGATCAGAAACGGCTAGCACGAAAAAAATAAGGATGAGTATCGATCGTTCCAGTATTCTAAATAAAGCTGGAAAAATCCAAAAAGAGAGAACCCATAGATCATATGCACGATATATCTATCTATATTGAATTGTAGATACATCAATGATAGAATCCTTTTTAATTGGAACAAAAACAAATATAGGTTATTCAATGGAGATGATATGAAAGAGGCTAAGTATACTTTTTCGATATTCGATATAAGAATCGATATTTCATTAATTTAAAGGTTCCTACTAAAAAAGTGGCTGAGGTCACAACAGAACGGGCAGATAAATTCTGGTGTCAAATCAAAGAAAGGGGGATATGGCGAAATTGGTAGACGCTACGGACTTGATTAGATTGAGCCTTGGTATGGAAACCTACTAAGTGTTAACTTCCAAATTCAGAGAAACCCTGGAATTAAAAATGGGCAATCCTGAGCCAAATCCCTGTTTTGAGAAAAAAGGGTTTATTTTCTCTATTTCAAATTTTCTATTATATAGAAATTCGAAAATAACAATTTAAAAAAGGGATAGGTGCAGAGACTCAATGGAAGCTGTTCTAACGAATGAAGTTGTTTGCGTTGGTAGCAGGAATCTCCTTCTATGAAAATTACAGAAAGGAAGGGGGACCCTATATACCTAATACATACTGACATATCAAACGATTAATCATAATCACGACTTCAATTTAGAATTTATTTATATAGAATTGAAATTCTATGAAAAATTTACAAGTGATTGTGAATCTATGACAATTCAAGTTGAAGGAAGAATCAGATATTCAGTGATCAAATCATTCATTCCGGAGTCTTATTTATCATTAAAACAAAAATGATTAATCGGACGAGAATAAAGAGAGAGTCCCGTTCTACGTGTCAATATTGACAACAATGAAATTTATAGTAAGAGGAAAATCCGTCGACTTTAGAAATCGTGAGGGTTCAAGTCCCTCTATCCCCAATAAAAACACATTTTACTTCCTAACCCTTTTTTGTTCTGTTGGTAGTTCAAAATCTTCTATATTTATCATTCACTCTACTGTTTCCAAATAGGTATGAACAGAAATACTTGTATTCTATCCAAACTTTTAGTTAGGTATATACGATATATATGCGAATCAACATATATAGACAAATAATTCCATTGTGGAATCATCCATAGTCCATATCATTACCTTACATTTATCAAATATCAAAGAAAGTCTTCTTTTTTTTTTAAGACCCAAGAAATTCCAGGGACTCGGTAAGATTTTCATCTTTTTTTAGTCCCTTTAATTGACATAAACATGAATATTCTAGTAGAATAATGTGCGAAAAGTCGTCGTCGGGATAGCTCAGTTGGTAGAGCAGAGGACTGAAAATCCTCGTGTCACCAGTTCAAATCTGGTTCCTGACATGTGATTAATGTATAGATATTCATTCCAATTCATAAAGACGATTTAATATATTTTTATAGTCTTATAACATGATACATATTTATACATCTAAGAGATATATACCTCTATTTTTATAGGTATTATCATAGTAAAAAAATAAGATTCTCTTTTCTTTTTTTTTTTTGTTTATATTGTGTCCTCTTTCATTCAAAAAAAAAATATATATATATATATATGTAATATGAATTACTCGATTAAAATAAAAATCTCAAAGTATAGAGGAGTTAAAGGATAGGAATAGACAGAATTTATTTCAGATATAGTACTAATTCCATTTTAAATTCGACCCCCTTTGATGAATTTTGCATTTTATTTCAGATTCTATTTCTTCACTCCCGCTTATGACGGGCACGGGGTCTATCTAACATATGCGCGGTACAAAGTTCATGGCATGGAGCCCCTTTTATTCTATTCTTTCTGCTCATTCAAAATGGATATCCTAGATTAGAAACCAGGGAGTCCCAATGATTCTTAGCCCACCCATAATACGAATTATGGTCCAGTTACTTTGTTTCATTTAGAACAAAAGATAAAAAGATTCCTTGACTTGAAATCAGGAATTGTTTCATCTAATCTTATAAGTAAACATTTGTTTTTTATCATTCAATGAGCATCTTGTATTTCATAAAAATTGGGAGTAATATAGTCTTTACGTAAAGGCCAGCCTATCCAACTTTCAGGCATCAAAATACGTTTAAGGCGTGGATGATTTTTATAAAAAATTCCCAACATATCATAGGATTCCCGTTCTTGAAAATCGGCACTTCTCCAAATCCAGAAAACAGAGGGAATTCTAGGATTCCTCCTTGGAATAAATACTTTTATGCATACCTCTTCCGGTTGATCTACACCATACTGTATTCTCGTAAGATGATACACACTAGCTAACGACCCGCCAGGTGATACATCATAAGCACACTGAGAGCGTAAATAATTGTAACCATAAACATATGAAATGACAGCAATGGAGTCCCAATCCTCCGGTTTTATTTGTAAAGTCTCTATTCCTTGGTAATCGAAACCTAAAGACCTATGAACTAGCTCATGCTTGACTAGCCAAGCAGATAAACGACCCTGCATCTTTTTGATCTCTCCCACATTTGTATTTATATGACTATTTCATATTTACAATGAAATTTATAAAAATTGATCATTGTTATTCGTTACAAAGAAAAACTATTTGCCTAATTTACCAATTCGTGGGAAAATTTGGAGTTTTTGGATTTGAAAAATGTTTCAGAAGATATCTCTGAAGTAGATGATGATTTATAGAGCAATCTTTGATCATAATTTCCCGTATGAGTACTGCGTCGAACATAAAACTTGTGATTGGTGGTAAAACATCGATTTTCTTGTTGAGACCCAATTTTATCCTCATGGATTTCTCGGGATATCTTCTTACGAAGTTTCGTTATAGCATCGATAACGGCCTCTGGTTTAGGCGGACATCCGGGCAAATAGACATCGACAGGAATTAGTTTATCGACTCCCCGAACGGTACTATAAGAATCGGTACTGAACATCCCCCCTGTAATAGTACAGGCACCCATAGCAATAACATATTTTGGTTCAGGCATTTGCTCATATAATCTTACCAAGGAGGGAGCCATTTTCATTGTTACTGTACCTGCTGTTAAAATAAGGTCTGCTTGTCTAGGACTCGATCTTGGTACTAATCCATAACGATCAAAGTCGAATCGTGAGCCTAGTAATGAAGCAAATTCGATGAAACAACAACTAGTACCATATAAAAGCGGCCATAAACTGGATAGTCTTGACCAATTCGAAAAATCATTTGATGTAGTTGAAATAACAGAATTGGGAATTGTTTGGTCAATTAATGGAAATTCAATCAAATTTATAACTGTTTCCATGTCATTCTTTACTTTCTTTTTTTTTTTATTATCTGAATATTCAGGAGCTAATACCATTCCAATGCCCCTTTTCGCCATGCATAAACTAAACCAGCAATTAGGATAAGCACAAAAATCAAAGCTTCTATAAATACGGATACACCCAATACATCGAAACTCATTGCCCATGGATAAAGAAAAACTGTTTCAACATCAAAAACAACAAAAACTAGAGCAAACATGTAATAACGAATTCGGAATTGTACCCAAGCATCCCCCATGGGTTCTATACCCGATTCATAACTAGAGAACTTCTCTGTTCCTTCACTAATCGGGGCTAAAACCCCGGAAATTACAAATGCCAAGATAGGGATAACACTTGATATTATCAAAAATGCCCAAAAAATATCATATTCGTAAAGCAGAAACATAGAAGCACTCCTATTAATGTGTACTATACTGAATTACTCTATTCGAATTGGAATTGTCAATTCACCCGTAACTTCTTAGGCGAAATAAGAATTTTTTTTTTCTTTTTTTTTTTTTTATGTGCTAATTAGTTTTCCGTGGAATATGTCTATTAATTCAACGGAATTTTACTTATATTTCAATTCTATTTATATATTATACTGTAGACATATCATGCTTTTACACAAACAAAGCTCTCTCTCCTTTTTTTGTATTGGTTTTTGTTCGATTTTTAAATTCATTTTTTATTAAATATAAATAAAAAGAAATAATTATTTTATTAAAATCCCGGGAGAGGATTACTGCTTCTATTGATTCGATACAGATATTAAAACATCATCTAATGATGGAATCCTTGGATTATCTTCTTCCCTTTGCCTTATATTTTATTTCTTAATTTTATTTATTGATTCAATTCCTTGAATCGGGAGGAACCTTTACTTACATATACAAACTCGTAGTTTATATACCAAAATTCGAAACTTTGAGTCTTTACTATACCGGTCTTTTGAGAAACAATAACAATGAAATTATTTAATTTGAGTTGGAATAAAAAAGTCATTCCATTATAAATTAATTTATAGTACTAAAGATTACAAAAACAAAATACTTGTTTGTTACTTCAATAACACTTAGTAAGAACAAGCAATATGTTAAGTTTTGCTACAAGAAAAAGGTTTTTTGAAACAAAACAGTCTAACACAATGTTATAATCAAATGAATCATAATAAATAATCTACATAAATAAGATACCTCTATTCTAATAGTAATAGAAGGAATCACGTTTTATGGAAATCGAAAGATTCCATAGACAGACTAGACCAATAGACGGACCAATCAACATTTCAATTTCAATATATTGAAATCCAGGTAAGGTTTTTTTCATGTCGTGTACAAATTCGCATCGAAAAGAAAATGATTTTTGCTTCCTATGAAGAATTCTGTTTCGTATAATTGAATAAAATAATTTGTTTTTATTGCAACACGGAATGCAAGAGACAATATACAGAATGGGTAGAAGATACACTTCCCTTGGCTTGATCTATGGTTTAAAACGGAAACCCTAGGATATAAACTAATCTACCAATTGCAAAGACCCATAAGATTAATTAAGGATCCAACAAGAAACCATAGAAATATGGAGTTCTCTAGTCTTAGATCTTATCTTGTATTTCTATCTTGTATATATATATATAGTTTAAGTTATAAGTAAGCTCTGTACATTCTGTACATATTTATTGATATAGTTTATTGATATGGATATATATATATAAAAGAAAAGATATATGCAAATACTATAAGAAAGGCAGATGTTCGCTCATTCTTTATTCGGCTCAATCCTTTTTTTAGTAAAAGATTGGGCCGAGTTTATTTAATTGCACTTAGGAGAACAAACGGGAATTACTGAATTATGCACGCTTATCTAGTTTAGTCAATAGTGTCTACCGGTTTGAACTCGAATTTGATCTCTTTCCACACTTCACAAGCAGCGGCAAGTTCCGGGCTCCATTTAGCAGCTTCACGTATAATTTCATTACCTTCACTAGCTAGATCACGCCCCTCATTACGAGCTTGTACACATGCTTCTAAAGCCACTCGATTAGCTACAGCACCTGGTGCATTTCCCCAAGGGTGTCCTAAAGTTCCTCCACCAAATTGTAGTACGGAATCATCTCCAAAGATCTCGGTTAGGGCAGGCATATGCCAAACATGAATACCCCCAGAAGCCACGGGTAAAACACCTGGCATAGAGACCCAATCCTGAGTGAAGAAAATACCGCGGCTTCGGTCTTTTTCAATATAATCATCGCGTAATAAATCAACAAAACCTAAAGTCATCTCACGTTCACCTTCTAGTTTACCTACTACTGTACCAGAGTGAATATGATCTCCCCCAGACATACGTAATGCTTTAGCTAGTACACGAAAATGCATACCATGATTCTTCTGTCTATCAATAACAGCATGCATTGCGCGGTGAATGTGAAGAAGTAAGCCGTTGTCTCGGCAATAATGAGCCAAGCTAGTATTTGCGGTGAATCCCCCTGTTATGTAGTCATGCATTACGATAGGGACTCCCAATTCCCTTGCAAATACTGCCCTTTTTATCATTTCTTCACATGTACCCGCAGTAGCATTTAAGTAATGCCCTTTGATTTCACCTGTTTCGGCTTGTGCTTTATAAATAGCTTCGGCACAAAATAAGAAACGATCTCTCCAACGCATAAATGGTTGTGAGTTTACGTTCTCATCATCTTTGGTAAAATCAAGCCCACCGCGTAGACATTCATAAACTGCTCTACCGTAGTTTTTCGCGGATAATCCCAATTTTGGTTTAATAGTACATCCCAATAGAGGACGACCGTACTTATTCAATTTATCTCTCTCAACCTGGATTCCGTGAGGAGGACCTTGGAAAGTTTTTGAATAAGCAGGAGGAATTCGTAGATCTTCCAAACGTAGAGCTGAAAGAGCTTTGAACCCAAATACATTACCCACAATCGAAGTAAACATGTTAGTAACGGAACCTTCTTCAAAAAGGTCTAAAGGATAAGCTACATAGGCAATAAATTGATTTTCAGTGCCAGCAACAGGCTCGATGTGGTAGCATCGCCCTTTGTAACGATCCAAGCTAGTAAGTCCATCAGTCCATACAGTTGTCCATGTACCAGTAGAGGATTCGGCAGCTACTGCAGCCCCCGCTTCCTCAGGTGGAACTCCGGGTTGAGGAGTTACTCGGAATGCTGCCAAGATATCAGTATCCTTGGTTTCATATTCAGGAGTATAATAAGTCAATTTGTAATCTTTAACACCAGCTTTAAATCCAGCACTTGCTTTAGTCTCTGTTTGTGGTGACATAAGTCCCTCCCTACAACTCATGAATTAAGAATTCTCACAATGACAAGGTCTACTCGACATGAACTAGGTATGAATGAAACCTTAAAAAAAAAAGATTCAAAAAATTTTCAACTAAACTAATATTTTCAACTAATTTAATTAATAAGACCATGTATTTGATTCAGCAAATACATCATTATTGTATACTCTTTGATATGTATGGCGCAACCCAATACCTGTTTTGCAAGTTTCTAATTTAGGAAAACCCTCTTTTTATTTGAATTTCAATATCCAATATACTAAGAGAAATTTTCTCTTGACACTGATATACCTTGTATATGTAAATCCTAGATGTGAAAATAAGCAGAATTCATCCATAAAAAGATATAAAACAAGAATGGACTAAAATCCATATCAAAAAAATAAATAACAATAACCACTGAGAAATAATGAATGAATTCTAAATCGAGTTTAGGTTCGAATTCTATAGATAATGGAACCCTAATATGGATGAGATTATGTATAATGATAGATAAAAGATACATACTTCCGCATTCATTATTCTTATACTTGCTATTTTGTTGATACTTTGAAATTGATATAGTTGGTTGAACTTGAAAATTGAATGATTGAATGAGGAAACGATTGAATTCTATTTGGTCGGTTGGACGATACTGACTAAATCGAGGGTTAACTTCCTTATTGATTCCATTCCTTATTGAATTAATCGATCAACTTGCTATCGGACATTTTCTTTTCGATTCAAAAGTATTCCCAATAAATTTTGACATATTTTACTTTATCATGATTATGAGAATCAATCTTACTACTTCTGATCCTACAATTTCCCCACTGGGGGAAAAAAACCTAGGGCGAATCGCTCAAATTATTGGCCCAGTACTGGATGTTGCCTTTCCTCCGGGGAACATGCCTAATATTTATAACGCTTTGGTAGTTAAGGGTCGAGATACTGTCGGTGAGCAAATTAATGTGACTTGTGAGGTACAGCAATTATTAGGAAATAATCGAGTTAGAGCTGTAGCTATGAGTGCGACAGATGGTCTGAGGAGAGGAATGGCAGTTATTGATACGGGAGCTCCATTAAGTGTTCCGGTCGGTGGAGCTACTCTCGGGCGAATTTTCAACGTTCTTGGAGAGCCCGTTGACAATTTAGGTCCGGTAGATACTCGCACAACATCCCCGATTCATAGATCTGCACCTGCCTTTATACAGTTAGATACGAAATTATCAATCTTTGAAACTGGTATTAAAGTAGTGGATCTTTTAGCTCCTTATCGTCGTGGAGGAAAAATTGGACTTTTCGGGGGGGCTGGAGTGGGTAAAACAGTACTCATCATGGAATTGATCAACAACATTGCTAAAGCTCATGGGGGTGTATCTGTATTTGGTGGAGTAGGCGAGCGGACTCGTGAAGGAAATGATCTTTACATGGAAATGAAAGAATCCGGAGTAATTAATGAACAAAATATTGCAGAATCAAAAGTAGCTCTAGTCTATGGTCAGATGAATGAGCCGCCGGGAGCACGTATGAGAGTTGGTTTGACTGCCCTAACCATGGCGGAATATTTCCGGGATATTAATGAACAAGACGTGCTTCTATTCATCGACAATATCTTTCGATTCGTTCAAGCTGGATCAGAGGTATCCGCCTTATTAGGTAGAATGCCTTCCGCGGTGGGTTATCAACCTACCCTTAGTACAGAAATGGGATCTTTGCAAGAAAGAATTACTTCTACCAAAGAAGGATCTATAACCTCCATTCAAGCGGTTTATGTACCTGCAGACGATTTAACGGACCCTGCCCCTGCCACGACATTTGCACATTTAGATGCTACTACCGTACTCTCAAGAGGATTAGCTGCTAAAGGGATTTATCCGGCAGTAGACCCTTTAGATTCAACATCAACTATGCTCCAACCCTGGATCGTTGGCGAGGAACATTATGAAATTGCGCAAAGAGTTAAGGAAACTTTACAGCGTTACAAAGAACTTCAGGATATTATAGCTATCCTTGGTTTGGACGAATTATCCGAAGAGGATCGTTTAACCGTGGCAAGAGCACGAAAAATTGAGCGTTTCTTATCACAACCCTTCTTCGTAGCAGAAGTATTTACGGGTTCTCCAGGAAAATATGTCGGTCTCGCAGAAACCATTAGAGGGTTTCAACTGATCCTTTCCGGAGAATTAGACAGTCTTCCGGAACAGGCCTTTTATTTAGTGGGTAACATCGAGGAAGCTACCGCGAAAGCTATGACCTTAGAATAGAAGTGGAGAGAAAATTGAAGAAATGACCTTAAATCTTTGTGTACTGACCCCTAATCGAACTATTTGGGATTCCGAAGTGGACGAAATTATTTTACCTACTAATACTGGCCAAATTGGTGTATTAACAAACCATGCCTGTGTTGCCACAGCCGTAGATATCGGTCTTTTGAGAATACGCCGCAACGGCCAATGGTTAACAGTGGCTCTAATGGGCGGTTTCGCTAGAATAGGTAATAATGAGATCACCATTTTAGGAAATGATGCGGAGATGAGTACTGATATTGATCCACAAGAAGCTCAGCAAGCTTTTGAAATAGCTGAAACCAACTTGAGTAAAGCAGAAGGTAAGAGACAAATAATTGAGGCAAATCTAACTCTCAGACGAGCTAGAACGCGAGTGGAGGCTAGCAATGCCATTTCCTAGGCTATCTGAGATAATGACAAAAAGTTCTCTTTATTTATACTTCGTATTTTCTATTTTGATTCCGCTAATTCAATACAATCAAGTATAATCTGAGACAACAAAAAAAGATGCGTAAAAAAACTTATTGGATACCGTTGGTTTCGGTATCTAATAAGTTATACCTACTATTGGATTTGAACCAATGACTCCCGCCGTATGAAAGCAATACTCTAACCACTGAGTTAAGTAGGTCGTTTAGAACTACAAAGAAAAAAAAGGGACCCACCGCTTCGTGAATTATATCTGGAATATTACTTTTAGGCAATACCAATCCATTTTTAACAAGAAATGAAAAACGGATTCGAGAGTTATCTTGTGCATCATGGAATATTCATCTTGGCAAGAAATTCATACCCATCTTGACAAGAAATTACCAATATGGTAAGATATCTATGACAAGGGCTATAGCTCAGTTGGTAGAGCAACTCGTTTACACGTGCGCCAATGCTTTTCAAGAAAGTACATTATGCAATCAATATATTTTGTCTTATTGAGAAATCGATGTCTTACTCCACGGATTCGAAAGAACAAGAGAACAATAGCCTGACAAATATTTATTTGGTTCAATACGATTCAGATGCGAATTCAGATGCCAAATGGAACCCATCATTGATTTGAAAATTGATAAGGTGAATACACAATCTATTCAATGCTAGGCATAATGAGTATAAGGGCCTCAAAAAAACCTCTTGTCGTCCTATGAACTTTAAGGTGTATGAAGTCTCATATTTGACTCTTGAAGCATACGATAGAGACTCCATTTAACTTATTAAGTTGAATCTAGGCCGGAGGCAGACCTACGTCAAGGTAACCTTTTTTGAAACACTTTGGTATTGCTCTTGAATCAGAATCCTAATAATGAATCAGAGCACATGGAGCCATCTCACTATCTTCTTACTTTTCCCTTTTCCTGTGAAGATAAGAAAAAATATGGTTGACTAACTGATCTTATCATCAGTTGATGAAAGAGCCCAATGCAACAAAATGCATGTTGGGTCTTTGAAACAGTTCGAATCATTTAGATACTAATTAGTTTGATCTGTTTTACCGAGAAGGTCTACGGTTCGAGTCCGTATAGCCCTATGGATTCCATTTACATTATTTATTTTTTGTATTTGTATAATTTTCACTTCATCATTAGTGCTTGTTTATGACGGGTTGACGTTGACTCACTGGGTTAGTCCATATAAATGGAAACATTACCACATACTTGTATAAATCCCTAGGTACAAGAAAATGAAATCAAAATGCAATTCATTTCGATAGATTTAATCCAATTACTATTTTTCAAATCATCAAATCTCGTACAAAAAAATCTGCTCTTATTCATTAATCTTCGTGAGTGAATTGCATATAACTTTTTCCTCTCCATGATCAAAGGATTGGCGAGACACTTTTACCTTGGTATACTTAATCCTTGTCAATTTTGGAATTGAAAAACATAACAAGATCATGGTTAAAAATTATAGCTTAACCCCAATCTAATTGAAAATAAAATTGCACGGATCTAGTAACCCCTCCCCTTTTGAATTGAAATACCCTCTTCATTTTTATAAAATGAATGGGTCCTATCCTAAATGTATTAACGTCCGCGCCTTCTTCCATGAGTTGAACTACTTTGGGTATAAGGATAATCATTTCTTTCACTACGCATTCGTTATTAGTTAACCATCTTACTAATTGGATCTATATTTGGGTCTATATGTTTAATTAGGATGGGAAATCTAATAGTAAAATAATTATTTATCGAATGACTATTCATCTATTTATTCTATTTTCAAATAAAAGGCAAGAAGAAGCTATGGAAAAATGGTGGTTCAATTCAATGTTCCATAACAAGGAGTTAGAACACAGATGTGAACTAAAAAAATCAATGTGTAGTTTTGGTCCTATTGGGCATACTAGCGAAAATGAGGACCCCGTTCTAAATGATACAGATAAAAAGATTCCTAGTTGGAGTGATAGTACGAGTTTCCATTGTGGTAATGTTGATCATTTATTTGATATTAAAGACATTTGGAGTTTGATCTCCGATGACACTTTTTTAGTTAGAGATAGTAATGGCGACCGTTATTTCGTATATTTTGATATTGAAAATAGTATTTTTCAGATTGACAATTCTAGTTCTTTTATGAATGAACTAGAAAGTTCTTTTTATAACTATCTTAATTCTAGTTGTCTGAATAGTGGATCTAAGAGTAAGAATCGTTACTATTATCATTACATGTATGATAATACTCAATCTAGTTGGAATAATCACATTAATAGTTGCATTGATAGTTATCTTCGTTTTGAAATCAGTATTGATAGTTACATTTCAGGAGATACTTACAATTACAGTGATAGTTATATTTCTAATTTCATTTGTAGTGAAAGTGGAAGTTCTAGTCTGAAAACTAGTGGTAATAGCAGTGATTTTTATATAAGAGGAAGATCAAATGATTTTGATATAAATAAAAAATACAGACATTTATGGGTTCAATGCGAAAATTGTTATGGATTAAATTATAAAAAATTTTTGATCTCAAAAATGAATATTTGTGAACAGTGTGGATATCATTTGAAAATGAGTAGTTCAGATAGAATAGAACTTTTGATTGATCCGGGAACTTGGGATCCCATGAATGAGGATATGGTATCTATGGACCCTATTGAATTTCATTCTGAGGAGGAACCCTATAGAGATCGTATCGATTCTTATCAAAAAAAGACCGGTTTAACTGAAGCTGTTCAAACAGGCATAGGTAAACTAAACGGTATTACGATAGCAATTGGGGTTATGGATTTTCAGTTCATGGGAGGTAGTATGGGATCCGTAGTAGGCGAGAAAATAACCCGTTTGATAGAATATGCTACTAATCTATCTTTACCTGTTATTATTGTGTGTGCTTCTGGAGGAGCGCGCATGCAAGAAGGGAGTTTGAGCTTGATGCAAATGGCTAAAATTTCTTCTGCTTCATATAATTATCAATTAAATAAAAAGTTATTCTATGTATCAATCCTTACATCTCCTACAACTGGTGGAGTTACAGCCAGTTTTGGTATGTTGGGAGATGTCATAATTGCTGAACCTAATGCCTACATCGCATTTGCGGGTAAAAGAGTAATTGAACAAACATTGAATAAAACAGTACCCGATGGTTCACAAGCAGCTGAGTATTTATTCCATAAGGGCTTATTCGATTTAATCGTACCACGTAATCTTTTAAAAGGTGTTCTGAGTGAGTTATTTCAGCTCCATGGTTTCTTTTCTTTGAATCAAAATTTAAAAAATTAAAGTAAAGTTCTAGTTCTACATTTAGTTATTTATTATTTATAGCGAACGACCAAGTATTTATAATTAACCGTAATGAAAAAAGAAAGTAAAGTAAGAAGAATGGCGTTTTCCTAGGTGACTTAAATTCTGCTTGTAACTTGTAATAAGAGTGAAAAAATTGCGGATAATTCTTTTTTTTCCTGGTGCTTTTTTTTTATCCTAACTCCATTTATGATTAGTAATTAGTAACTCTCTATCAACAGGATAAACTGCGTTAATTTTTACACGAATTAAGAAAAAAAAATAGGAATTAGGGAAAATAAAAGGAATTTAACTCTTACTTATTATGTTATGTCTGAGTCTTAATTAATTGGAATTTCTATATTATTTTCATTAATATTAATTATTTATATATTTTTTTAGTATTTAATCAAATTCCACTTCCACCGAAATCGAAAATAATTAATAAAATTAGCATATGTTATTATATGAAAATGGAAATAATATTTGAGTAAAATAATAATATTAAACAATACATAAATATAGCAATGGGGATATAGAAATCTAAAAGAAATAAAATAGGGAGTAGAAGCTATTTCTATATTATATTTTTCGAGAATCTACTTTTTTTTTGAAATCCCTGTATTAGATTAATTAGAGTCGTGAATTCTTAATCCAATTTTTAAGATAAAAAGGAGAGAAAAAGAATAGAAATTTCTTAAAGTGAATTATCACACATATTCGTGTAGAAAGATAATAGATACACTTAATTTAGTTCTATATTCCTTGCACTTATTAACTACTTAATATTATTTATAATATTAATATTATTTATAATAGATATACTTATCATAAGATATCTTTCCTTATAAAAGGTACAAATATTAAACCGAGGAACCTATTCTATGACGGATCTCAACTTACCCTCTATTTTTGTGCCTTTAGTAGGCCTTGTTTTTCCGGCAATTGCAATGGCTTCTTTATTTCTTCATGTCCAAAAAAATAAGATTGTCTAGATGCGATCGGACCAAATCTCATCAATTTATTTCAACACTAGATCATAATACGGGTTTCCATTTAGTGTACTATGGTACGATATGTAATATGGGGTTCCCCATGAAAAAAAAAAGCGAAAGAGCTATTAACGTATACATGATATCTGAATATATTATGTATATAGGGATATAGCTGGTCAAAAGGGGTAGGGGGATCAATCAATATAGAAAATAGACTGAAAATGTATCTAACCAATTATTTCTAATGATTCACAACAAAATAATGCTAGTTGCTGAGAGTTACTTCGGGGGCAAGAAAATAAAAATAAAATTTATTTGAGTTATTCTCTGAATTCCAATCAAATACAACTGGATCTAATTAATAATTAATATAGTAGAATATGAACTGGCGATCAGAACATATATGGATAGAACTTATAAGGGGATCTAGAAAAACAAGTAATTTTTGCTGGGCCTGTATCCTTTTTTTAGGTTCGCTAGGATTTTTAGTGGTTGGAACTTCCAGTTATCTTGGTAGGAATCTGATATCTGTATTCCCTTCTCAACAAATTATTTTTTTTCCACAAGGGATCGTGATGTCTTTCTATGGGATGGCGGGTCTATTCATTAGCTCCTATTTGTGGTGCACAATGTCGTTGAATATCGGTAGTGGTTATGATCGATTCGATAGAAAAGAAGGAATAGTATGTATTTTTCGTTGGGGATTTCCTGGAAAAAACCGTCGCATCTTCCTTCGTTTCTTTATGAGGGATATCCAGTCAATCAGAATCGAGATTAAAGAGGGTCTTTATCCTCGTCGTGTCCTTTATATGGAAATCCGGGGCCAGGGATCCATTCCCTTAACTCGTACTGATGAAAATTTTACTGCACGACAAATTGAACAAAAAGCTGCGGAATTAGCCTCTTTCTTGCGTGTACCAATGGAAGTATTTTGAACTGCATTTTTTTTTACAATGTTCATTCGCGATTTTAAATTCCATTTTCTCATTCTGATGGCGCGACGCCCCATATAATAAACAGGCCATATCCATATATAGAACAACTATAATACGCACTTTTTTGTGTACCAAAAGTGTGTGTATGTTTTTTTATGCGTATAGGGCTATTTCTTGTATACTGACAATTGTAACAAATCTAATAACTATGTTATGGATTCATCACATGGATCCGCACATCTTGGAATATATAATTCATTTTTTTAGGCCCAAGATTTTAGATACGTTAGTGGAGTCATACTGGTTTTCTCCCGTTTGGGAATGGATCTTTCTTTTTATACTTCTGATCCTTGTAAAAAAAAAAAAAAAAGATTGGATCTCTCATAACCATATAATTTTTTCTCATTTTTTTTTCACCCTATTTTGGATTGAATCATGAATATTCTTTGGAAATTCCTCGATTTCTTGTGGTGAGATATGGTTATATAGCGAAACTTTTTTAATTTGAAATAATAACTCTTAGGCACCCGAGAAGTTCTTTTGTCTCGAAATCCTAATAATATTCGTCACTTAAAGTGCCTTTTTTTAGTATTCAGCAAACAGAACAAATGGGGATGTAATTGGTTCTAATTTGTCCAATTGGTATATTTGAGAACAATATTTGCTTATTAGTATTTTTTCACCCAAAAAAAAGTCAATCCTTATTTCTTCCATTTCCCCATTTTTTTTTCTCGATTTAAGGACTAAATAATTAAACAAAAATCGGGAATAGATCCATAGGTTCCATACCTTGTTCTTGTTATAGAACTCATACTTCCAAAATCAGATAAAGTCAACGAATAAAGCAAGTTCATTAACAATTCACGGATCCAAAGTGAAAAAAAAAAAGAAAACATTAACCTCTCTTTCTTATCTTGTATCTATAGTATTTTTGCCCTGGTGGATCTCTCTATCATTTAATAAATGTCTGGAACCTTGGATTACTCATTGGTGGAATGTCGGGCAATCTGAAACTTTTTTGAATGATATTCAAGAAAAGAACGTTGTAGAAAGATTCATAGAACTAGAAGAACTATTACTATTAGACGAAATAATAAAGGAGTACCCGGGGACACATATACAAAAGTTTCCGATAGGAATCCATAAAGAAACTATGGAATTGGTCAAAACACACAATGAATACCATCTACATATCATTTTGCATTTCTCGACAAATATAATATGTTTCACTATTCTAAGTGGTTTTTTTATTATGCGTAGTGAGGAACTCGCCATTCTTAATTCTTGGGTTCAGGAATTTCTTTATAATCTAAGTGACACAATAAAAGCTTTTTCTATTCTGTTAGTCACTGATTTATGGATTGGATTCCACTCGCCCCACGGTTGGGAACTCATGATTGGTTCGTTCTACAACGATTTTGGATTGGCTCATAATGAGAAAATTATATCTGGTCTTGTTTCTACTTTTCCAGTCATTCTAGATACAATTGTGAAATATTGGATTTTCCATTATTTAAATCGTGTATCTCCTTCACTTGTGGTCATTTATCATTCAATGAATGAATAAAGAACTCATTTGATATTTTGGTATCACTCACCTTAAAATCTTTCTTTTCTTTGTGCATAAATAAATAAAACATTTCAATCTTACTTACTTTTTATACTTCTACCTGTTCAAACTGTTCAAAGTATTCTTCTATATTCCAGTACAATTATTCTATTACAATGTACAATGGCAGACTCATGGATAGGGAACTATACTAGCTACCTACCTAATTTATTGTAGAAATTCCGGGATCAATGATTCGATCATGCAAAATAGAAATACTTTTTTTGTGGTAAGAGAACAGATAACTCGATCTATTTCTGTATCGATTATGATATATATAATAACTCATACATCCATTTCAAATGCGTATCCCATTTTTGCGCAGCAGGGTTATGAAAATCCGCGCGAAGCAACTGGACGAATTGTATGTGCCAATTGTCATTTAGCTAATAAGCCCGTGGATATTGAAGTTCCGCAAGCTGTACTTCCGGATACTGTATTCGAAGCAGTTGTTAGAATCCCCTATGATAGGCAAGTGAAACAAGTTCTTGCTAATGGTAAAAAAGGGGGCTTGAATGTGGGGGCTGTTCTTATTTTACCGGAGGGATTCGAATTAGCTCCTCCCGACCGTATTTCCCCCGAGATGAAAGAAAAGATGGGCAATCTGTCTTTTCAGA